TTTTTTTATATTAGTATTAAAAATAACGGAATATAAAATTAGTTTTATGATACTTGACTCCTTTTAATTATATAAATAATTTATATTAATATAAACATTTATTATATAATATATTTATATAAAATGGGTGTTTTATTTATAAACCAAATAGTCTTATAATTGAAAGGAAAAAATATTTATATATATATAAATAATTTATATAAAATATAATAAATATATAAATTTAAATATATATNTATATNTATATTAAATATTTATATANNTATATATAATACTATNNTATATTATTATATAAAATAAATAATATAATTTAATTAATTATTTTTAATTAATTAAATTAATATANTTTAATATAATTAATAAATTATTAATTATTTTTATAAATTAATTAATAATAAAAAAAAAAAAAATAGGGGTATTTTATAAGGGGAGAAAGGTACTAAAATTATTTATTTAATTTGAATAATTTATATTTTAAATTTTTATATTAATTTAATTATTATCTTATTATTATATTACAAAAATTATTTAAATTTATTATTACAAATTTAAAATTATTAATATTATTTTATTCTAGTTAAATATTTTATTTATATTTTATTTTACATGTAAATTTTTGTGTGAATTATTATTAATTTTAAAAATAAATAATTATAAATTATTCGCAGTAATTAATATTAATTATAAAAGAAATTTTGAATTAGTAATAATATATAGTATTGGTAAAATTTGTGCCAGCTACTGCGGTTATACAAATGATGCAAATAAAAATTTTTAGTATTAGTTAAATTATATTAATTTAATATATTTATAAATTTATTAGGTGAAATTTTTAAATTTATTTATTATTAATTATTGGTTAATTTAAGCTATAAAAATTTTATAATAAACTAGGATTAGATACCCTATTATTAAAATTAAATAATTAAAATGCTAAAGTAGTATTAGTTATATTCTTAAAATTTAAAGAATTTGGCGGTGTTTTAGTCTATTTAGAGGAATCTGTTCTGTTATTGATAATCCACGTTGGACCTAACTTAATTTTGTTTTCAATTTGTATATCGCCGTCATCAGAATATATTATAAGATTAATAATTTTCTAAATATTTTATTAAATAAAATGTCAGGTCAAGGTGCAGTTTATGGTTAAGTAGAAATGGATTACAATAAAATTATTTAAACGGATTATTTTTTGAAATAAAAATATGAAGGTGGATTTAATAGTAATATAAAATAGATTATTTATATGATTAAAGCTCTAAAACATGCACACATCGCCCGTCGCTCTCATTTTTAAAATGAGATAAGTCGTAACATAGTAGATGTACTGGAAAGTGTATCTAGAATGACAATTTAAAGCTTAATTAGTAAAGCATTTCATTTACATTGAAAAGAAATTTGTGCAATTCAATTTAAATTGATATAATTTATTTATTAATTTATTTTTTTTTTATTTAATTATTAATAAAAATAATTTTAATATTTTTAGTTTTAGTAATGTATAATGAAATAATAATTTTAATTATAGTGTATTAGTATTGTAAAAGAATATTGAAATAATTTGAAAAATTTTTATTTTAAAAGAAAATTTTATTTATTGTACCTTGTGTATCAGGGTTTATTAAATAATAAATTATTATATTAATTTTTCTCGAATTTTAAAGATTTAATTGTATATAAAAGTTATTGTAGAATAACTATTTTAAATATATAATTAGAAATGAAATGTTAATCGTTTTAAAATATATCTAGTTTTTTAAGAAATAAATTTAATTTAGTTTATTTATTTTATTAATTTAATTTTTTTAATTTAATAAATAAATAAAGTAATATTTTAAGGGATAAGCTTTAAAATAAATTTTTATATTTTTAATAATTAAAAAATAAATATAAGCTTAAAAATAGTTATTATTAATAAATTTGTTATAATTTATTTTTTATTTAAAATTATTTATTTTTAAATTAAATTTTTTATTAAAATATAATTTTTAATTAATTAAAATTATAAATTATGATAAAATTAGTATATAAATTTATATAATATAATTAATTTGATAGGTTTAAATGAAGAATTCGGCAAATTAAATATGTTCACCTGTTTAACAAAAACATGTCTTTTTGATTTATATATAAAGTCTAGCCTGCCCACTGAATTTTAAAGGGCCGCGGTATTTTGACCGTGCGAAGGTAGCATAATCAATAGTCTTTTAATTGAAGGCTGGTATGAATGGTTGAATGAGATATATACTGTTTTTTTTAAATTTTTATAGAACTTTATTTTTTAATTAAAAAGTTAAAATATAATTAAAGGACGAGAAGACCCTATAGATCTTTATTTTTATAAATTATAAATTATAAAGAATATTAAAATTTATATTTTTAATAAAATTTTACTGGGGTGGTATTAAAATTTAATAAACTTTTATTTATTATTTACATTGATTTATGAGTTTTAGATCCTATATTATGGATTATAAAATTAAGTTACCTTAGGGATAACAGCGTAATTTTTTTAGAGAGTTCATATCGATAAAAAAGATTGCGACCTCGATGTTGGATTAAGAGTTATTTTTAGGTGTAGAAGTTTAAAGTTTAGGTCTGTTCGACCTTTGAATTCTTACATGATCTGAGTTCAAACCGGCGTAAGCCAGGTTGGTTTCTATCCTTAATTAATTATTATATTGTAGTACGAAAGGACCTAATATAAAAAATATAATTTTAATTTAATTGAAAATTAATAATTTTATTTACTATTTTGGCAGATTAGTGCAATAAATTTAGAATTTATAAATATAATTTTTAATTATAAATAGTATTGTTTATATATGATTTAATTTTGCCTTTAATTGGAAGATTATTATTAGTAATTTGTGTAATGGTAGGAGTTGCTTTTTTAACTTTATTAGAACGTAAAGTTTTAGGGTATATTCAAATTCGTAAGGGACCAAATAAAGTTGGGTTTAACGGATTATTACAACCTTTTAGTGATGCTGTAAAATTATTTACTAAAGAACAAACTTATCCCTTAGTGTCTAATTATATTTCTTATTATTTTTCTCCAGTGTTTTCTTTATTTTTATCTTTATTAATTTGAATGTGTATTCCTTATTTAATTAAATTATATTCATTTAATTTAGGTGTATTATTTTTTTTATGTTGTACTAGTTTAGGGGTTTATACTGTTATAATTGCTGGTTGATCTTCAAATTCTAATTATGCATTATTAGGAGGATTGCGAGCAGTAGCTCAAACAATTTCTTATGAAGTTAGTTTAGCTTTAATTTTATTAAGCTTTATTTTTTTAATTGGTAATTATAATTTTATAAATTTCTATAATTATCAATCATATATTTGATTTATTTTTTTTTGTTTTCCTTTAGGGTTAGTTTGATTAGCTTCTTGTTTAGCAGAAACTAATCGTACTCCTTTTGATTTTGCTGAAGGAGAATCAGAATTAGTTTCAGGGTTTAATGTTGAATATAGAAGAGGAGGTTTTGCATTAATTTTTTTAGCTGAATATTCTAGAATTTTATTTATAAGTATATTATTTGTAGTAATTTTTTTAGGGGGGGATATTTATAGATTATTATTTTTTTTTAAATTAACTTTTATTTCTTTTATTTTTATTTGAGTACGAGGGACTTTACCTCGATTTCGATATGATAAATTAATATATTTAGCATGAAAAAGTTTTTTACCACTTTCTTTAAATTACTTATTTTTTTTTGTAGGGTTTAAAATTTTTTTAATTTCTTTATTATTTTAATGAATAATTTTTAGTATAAATTAATAGAAGGATTTACTTCTTTCTTATGTTTTCAAGACATATGCTATAAAAGCTTATTAATTAATTTAGTAATTTATCTCAATACTTAGCAACTAATGGGTTAATAATAAAGTATGAAAAATATAAAACTGTAAGAATTTGTCCAGTTAAAATATAAGGATCTTCTACAGGTCGAGCTCCAATTCATGTTAATAAAGATGCAACAATTACCATATTTCAATATAAAATTTGATTTAAAGGGTAAAATTGTAAACCTCGGAATTTACTTGAATGTGTAAAAGGTAAAATTAATAAAATTGCAATTGATAAAACTAATGCAATTACTCCTCCTAATTTATTTGGAATTGATCGTAGAATTGCATAAGCAAATAGAAAATATCATTCAGGTTGAATATGAACTGGAGTTACTAAAGGATTAGCAGGAATAAAATTTTCTGGGTCTATTAATAGATAATTAAATTTTCAAATGAAAGCTACTAAAATTCATAAAAAGACAATAAATCCAAAAATGTCCTTATAAATAAAATAGGGGTGGAAAGGAATTTTATCAACATTTCTATTTAATCCTAATGGATTATTTGATCCAGTTTGGTGTAAAAATAGTAAATGAATTATTATTAAAGCTAAAATAATAAAAGGGAAAATAAAATGAAATGTAAAAAATCGAGTTAATGTTGCATTATCTACTGCAAACCCTCCTCAAATTCATTGTACTAAATCTATTCCTAAATATGGAACAGCTGATAATAAGTTAGTAATTACTGTAGCTCCTCAAAATGATATTTGTCCTCAAGGTAATACATACCCTAAAAATCCTGTTGCTATTGTTAAAAATAAAATAATTACTCCAGTATTTCATGTTATATGATATAAATAAGATTCATAATATACTCCTCGTCCTACATGAATAAATAAACAAGCAAAAAAAAATGAAGCTCCATTTGCGTGGCAAATTCGTAAGAATCAACCATTATTTACATCTCGACAAATGTGATTAACTCTATTAAAAGCAGTTTCAATATCAGCAGCGTAGTGCATAGCTAAAAATAATCCTGTTAAAATTTGAATTATTAAACATAATCCTAATAATGATCCAAAATTTCATCATGCTGAAATATTAGATGGGGCTGGTAAGTCTACTAATGCGTTATTAGCAATACTAATTAAAGGGTGATTTTTTCGAATTGGTTTAAACATTAGTTTATTGGTCGTAAAGGGCCATAAAATTTTTTAGTAATTTTTACAGTTACTAATAAAGTTAAAAATAAATAATTAATTAGAAGTAATGTAATTAAATTAGTTGGAAAATTATATATTTTATTTAATGATAAAATATTTTCATTAATTAAATTATTTATATTAGATAATTTTTCTATTTCTATATTTGTAATAAATTGTTCAATTAATGATTTATCAATAATAAAAAATAAGATAGTAAAAATAGAAAAAATAATTAAACTAATTATTGTTAATCTAAATGATATTGAAAATATTTCATTTGATGATAAAGATGTAACATAAATAAATAAAATTAATATTCCTCCTAAAAAAATTAAGAATAAGACATATGAAAATCAAAATGTTTTTACATAAATTCTTGTAATTAAACAAGTTAAGAAAGTTTGAATTAATAATATTAATCCTATAGATAAAGGATGTTTTATTTGTATAAAAATAAATCTTATAATTAAACATAATGTTATAATAATTAATTTTGTAATATCAAGAAATAGTTTATTTAAAATATTAACTTTGGGAGTTAGTGAAAAAGAGATTTCTTTTTTCTTGAAGTTTAAAAAGAATTATATCTTAATTTTAGTTTACAAGACTAATGTTTTGTTGTTAAACTATTTAAACTAATTAAATTAATGGCAAATATATATTTATTATTTATTTTATCAATAATTATATTTATTTTTGGTTGTTTGGTATTTGTTTCAAATCGTAAGCATTTATTATCTACTTTATTGAGATTAGAATTTATAGTATTAAGATTATTCATTTTTTTATTTTTTTATTTAAATTTTATAAATTATGAACTTTATTTTAGAATATTTTTTTTAACTTTTTGTGTATGTGAAGGAGTTTTAGGTCTTTCTATTTTGGTATCAATAATTCGAACTCATGGTAATGACTATTTTCAAAGATTTTCAATTTTACAATGTTAAAGTTTGTTTTTATATTAATTTTTATATTACCTCTTTCTTTTTTAAAAAGTAATTATTGAACGGTTCAAAATTTATTGTTTTTTTTTACTTTTTTATTTATAATTAATTTTAGTTCTTTAAATTATTTTAATTATATTTCTTATTATTTTGGGTTAGATATGATTTCTTTTGGTTTAATTTTATTAAGTTTTTGAATTTGTGGATTAATGTTGATAGCAAGTGAAAAGGTTTATTTATATAATAATTATAAAAATTTATTTATTTTTATAATTTTATTTTTATTAATAATATTAGTTTTAACTTTTAGCTCTATAAGAATATTTATATTTTATTTATTTTTTGAAGCTAGTTTAATTCCAACTTTATTTTTAATTTTAGGGTGGGGGTATCAACCTGAACGTCTTCAAGCTGGTGTATATTTATTATTTTATACTTTGTTAGCTTCTTTACCGTTATTAATTGGTATTTTTTATATTTTAGATATTAATAATACTTTATCTTTTAATTTGTTATTAAATTTTAGTTTTATAGATTTAAATCTTTTATATTTATCTTTAATTTTTGCTTTTTTAGTAAAGATACCTATATTTTTAGTTCATTTATGATTACCTAAGGCTCATGTTGAAGCTCCAGTTTCTGGTTCTATAATTTTGGCAGGTATTTTATTAAAGTTAGGGGGATATGGTTTATTACGTATATTTTCTTTATTACAAATAACAGGGGTTAAATATAATTATTGATGAATTAGTATTAGTTTAGTTGGTGGAGTTTTAATTAGACTAATTTGTTTACGTCAAACAGATCTAAAGGCTTTAATTGCTTATTCTTCTGTTGCTCACATAGGAATTGTATTAAGTGGATTATTAACCTTAACTTATTGAGGTTTAACGGGATCTTATGCTTTGATAATTGCTCATGGTCTTTGTTCTTCAGGGCTTTTTTGTTTGGCTAATATTTCTTATGAACGTATGGGTAGACGAAGATTATTAATTAATAAGGGGCTTTTAAATTTTATACCAACATTAAGTTTATGGTGATTTTTATTATGTTCTGGGAATATGGCAGCCCCTCCTACATTAAATTTATTAGGAGAAATTTCTTTATTAAATAGAATTGTTGGTTGATCATGAGTTACTATAATTATATTAACTTTTTTATCATTTTTTAGAGCCGCCTATTCTTTATATTTATTTGCTTATAGTCAACATGGAAAGGTTTATTCTGGAGTTCATTTTTTTTCCGTAGGAACAGTTCGGGAATTTTCTTTATTAATATTACATTGAATTCCTTTAAATATTTTAATTTTAAAAAGAAGTTTTTGTATATTATGAATTTATTTAAATAGTTTAAAAAAAATATTGATTTGTGGTGTCAATGATATGATTAATTCATTTTAGATCGTGAATAGTTTAGTAAATTATTGTAAAACAAGTTTTTATTTTTTAATCTTTATTAGTATTAGTCTATTTTTAATAAGAATAAAGTTTATTTTAAGAGATTTAGTTTATTTTATTGAATGAGAAGTGTTATCTTTGCAATCTATATCAATTGTTATAACTTTTTTATTTGATTGAATAAGTTTAATATTTATATCTTTTGTATTATTAATTTCTTCTTTAGTTATTTTTTATAGAAATCAATATATAGAAGAAGATTATAATATTAATCGGTTTATTTTATTAGTTTTGATATTTGTTATATCAATGATATTATTAATTATTAGCCCTAATTTAATTAGAATTTTATTAGGGTGAGATGGATTAGGTTTAGTCTCTTATTGTTTAGTAATTTATTTTCAAAATGTAAAATCTTATAATGCTGGGATATTAACCGCTTTATCTAATCGTGTTGGAGATGTTGCCTTATTATTAGCTATTGCTTGAATATTAAATTATGGAAGTTGAAATTATATTTTTTATTTAGATATATTATCAACTAAGTTTGAAATAATAATTATTGGGTCGTTAGTAATATTAGCAGCTATAACAAAAAGTGCTCAAATTCCTTTTTCTTCATGATTACCAGCAGCTATGGCTGCTCCTACTCCTGTTTCTGCTTTAGTTCATTCTTCAACTTTAGTAACTGCAGGAGTTTATTTATTAATTCGTTTTAACGTTTTGTTGACTGATTTATGAATAGGTCAATTTTTATTATTAGTTTCTGGTTTAACAATATTTATGGCAGGACTAGGAGCAAATTTTGAATTTGATCTGAAAAAAATTATTGCTTTATCTACTTTAAGTCAATTAGGGTTAATAATAAGAATTTTATCAATAGGGTTTTATAAATTAGCATTTTTCCATCTTTTAACACATGCTTTATTTAAGGCTTTATTATTTATGTGTGCTGGGTCAATTATTCATAATATAAAGAATTCACAAGATATTCGAATAATAGGAAGATTAAATATAAGTATGCCTTTAACTTGTAGTTGTTTTAATATTGCTAATTTAGCTTTATGTGGAATACCTTTTTTAGCAGGATTCTATTCTAAGGATTTAATTTTAGAAATAGTAATATTATCTTATGTAAATAGTTTTTCTTTTTTTCTTTTTTTTTTTAGTACTGGGTTAACTGTATGTTATTCATTTCGTTTAGTTTATTATTCAATAACTGGTGAATTTAATAGAAGTTCTTTACATCCTTTAAATGATAAAAGTATAACAATATTGTTTAGAATTTTTTTTTTAATAATTATAGCAATTATTGGTGGGAGTATATTAAGATGATTAATATTTTTAAATCCTTCTATAATTTGTTTACCTTTTAATATAAAAATTTTAACTTTAATTGTATGTTTATTAGGAGGTAGAATAGGTTATTTATTAACTAATGTTAAGTTATTTTTTATTAATAAGGGGTTATATTATTATAATTTAGTTTATTTTGCTGGGTCAATATGATTTATACCTGTTCTTTCGACTGTAGGGGTTATTAATTATCCATTAAAATTAGGATTATATTCATTTAAAAGTTTTGATCAAGGATGAAGAGAATTTTTTGGAGGACAAATATTATATAATCAATTAAAAAATTATTCTTTATATTTACAAGAATTTCAAAATAATAGTTTAAAAATTTATTTATTAAGATATATATTATGGTTTATTATTTTATTAATGATAATTAGTTTTATTAATTATTTAAATAGCTTAAATTTAGAGCATGACACTGAAGATGTTAGGGTGATTATTTTAATCTTTAGATATTTATAAAAAATAAATTTTTATTTTTACATTGAAAATGTAATGTTTTTGTTAAACTATATAAATTGAAATATGGTGATCAAGTGAAAGCTGCTAACTTTTAACTTTAATGGTTTAATTCCATTTATATTTCTTTAATTGGAATTTTAAAAATTCAATTTTATCATTAACAGTGATATACCTCTCTTTGGTTTCAATTAATAAGGTAAATTGAATAATTCAATACTTTTTAAATGCAAATTAAATGTTATAGTTAACTATTACCCTAAAATATGGGTGAATTTCACCTAAGATTAGGCCGAAACTAATTGCAATATATCGCTTCATATTTATTCATTTCATTCTAAGGCTCCTTGATTTCATTCATGGTATAATCCTACAATTAAAATAAAAATAAAAAATAATCTAGTAATAGTTCAATTAATTAAATTTGACGATTTAATAATTATAATTATAGGTAGTAATAGAGCAATTTCTACATCAAAAATTAAGAAAATAATAGCAATTAAAAAAAAACGTAAAGAAAAAGGAAGACGAGAAGAATTTATTGGATCAAATCCACATTCAAAAGGAGAACATTTTTCTCGATCTGTTAATGTTTTTTTTGATAGTAATGTAGCAAGTATTATTACTACAATAGTAATGATTATAATAATTAAAGTTATTGTTGATAGTATTAATATTATTTATACTAAAATTATTTAGTCCTTGTGATTGGAAGTCACATATACAAATATATACTTTATAAATATCTACCTCATCAGTAAATTGAAATATATAAAAATAATCATACTACATCAACAAAATGTCAGTATCATGCTGCTGCTTCAAATCCAAAATGATGGTTTTTTGAAAAATGAAAATTAATATGACGTAAAAAACAAATTAATAAGAAAGTTGTTCCAATTAATACATGAAGTCCATGGAATCCTGTTGCTATATAAAAAGTTGATCCATATACTGCGTCTGCGATCGTGAAAGGAGCTTCAATATATTCATATGCTTGAAGAATTGAAAAATATACCCCTAATACAATTGTAAAAAATAATCCTTGTGTTGTTTGAGAGTGATTTCTTTCTATTAAACTATGATGAGCTCATGTAACTGTTACTCCTGAAGCTAATAAAATAGCAGTATTTAATAAAGGAATTTGGAAAGGATTAAATGCAATAATTCCTGCTGGAGGTCAAGTTATTCCTAACTCAATTGTAGGAGATAATCTACTATGAA